TGAATTTTCAACCAACTAAAAAACTGAACTTTTCGGATATTATATATATTAACATTCTTTTTTACCGAGAAGAGGTACCATATGAACCATAATCTATTCTTTTTTTAACTATATATGCTCTTTACTCACCTAAAAAAATGTGGGGCATATCTCTAAACACCCAAAAGGACATCTTTTTAAATACACAAATGATAAGTATGTATCATGATCTAGCTAGTAACGAATATGTATACCGATCCAGATCGATTAATTTATATCAGTATCCATTATTAACCACATGCCAGGAACCAGATTTGAACTGGTGACACGAGGATTTTCAGTCCTCTGCTCTACCAACTGAGCTATCCCGACTTTTCCCGACGCATCATCTCCATACTATTTAGATTAGAGGGCTTGTTGGGTCTATTTCAGTCAATTAAATAGACTCAAAAAAGCATTACAAAGTCTTACCCAGGCCCTGAAATTTCTTGGTCTTGGATTTTCAAAAAGAATACTTTACTTTCTACTTTCTAAGTTTATAAGATAAGTCTATCTAAGTTTAAATTAAATAAGTATAAGTTTAACTAAAAATAATTATATGGACTGTGAATGATTCAAATGGGGATTCCTTTCTCGTAGATGTTGATTTGCACATCTATTGTATATAGTATATATCACAAAACTTGTGAGAAAAGAGAAACCCGTCTCCCATCCCACGATCCGATCCATTTGTGAAAAAGTAGAATGTTTGAGAAACATAACTAATGTGGAACCGCTGAAAAAAGGATTAAAAAAAATAAATAGTTGGGGGTAAAGCGAACTTTTTATTGGGGATAGAGGGACTTGAACCCTCACGATTTAAAAAGTCGACGGATTTTCCTCTTACTATAAATTTCATTTTTGTCGGTATTGATATTGACATGTATAATGGGACTCTATCTTTATTCTCGTCCAATTAGTTAGTTCTTTAAAAGATCTATCAGACTATGGAGTGACTAATTTGATCAGTGAATATTCGATTCTTCCTTAAACTTAGAATCGATTCACAAGAATTCTTCAATTTTGCATATAACATATATGAATCTTTCTTTGATATTTTATTACGTATATGTACGTGTATGGATTCATCCTTTCTAGAGAAAAAATAGAAGGATTCCTCAATCAACGCAGTCAACTCTATTCGTTAGAACAGCTTCCATCGAGTCTCTGCACCTATCCTTTTTTATTCTTGCTTTCTGAACCCTTTATTTGAGTTTGATTTGTTTTCTAAAAACAGGATTTGGCTCAGGATTGCCCATTTTTAATTCCAGGGTTTCTCTGAATTTGAAAGTTATCACTTAGTATGTTTCCATACCAAGGCTCAATCCAATCAAGTCCGTAGCGTCTACCAATTTCGCCATATCCCCTCTTTTTGTTTTGAGACTAGGATCTCGTTGGGATGCCGTCCCTTTCTTTATGTTCATTTATTCCGGAACCGTTTACGTTGAATTCTTTAGATATGCAAGATATGGATTTCTATATAGAAAAAGTGTCTCTGTCTCCTCCTATTTGTTTGATTTCTTGTCTATTTTCTTTCAGATATCGGAGGACCTTTATTTGTATTTAGTCCAATCAAAAATGATTCTATCATTGATGTATCCGCAATTCAATATGGATGGATATATACCCCATATATATGCGTCTCTTACTCTCATTTTTTACCCCGATATTTGGAGTACTCAAACGGTCGATTCTTTTTTCGCCTTATCCCCGAATGAACACAGAGGAATGTCTCATTATCATTGTATATAATTCGGATTGTATCCTTATCCTTACTTAATCTTTATCCTTATCTTTTCCTTAGGGTCGCCCTTGTATATTGTATAATAGAATTAGAATAGAGAGTTATTCTACTATAAGTTTAAGTACTATAACTAATCATTCTTTTATAAATAATAATAGAATTTTAGTTGAAATTGATTGCTATAGAACTATTAGATATTCTTTATGTTATATATTATTTATGTTACATAATAGTATATTCATTATACTATAATGAATTATTAAGATGCAATAGCTGAAGGAGTTTACTAAAGTCCTATGCACAATTTCTTTTATGCGAGCCCGCTTAGCTCAGAGGTTAGAGCATCGCATTTGTAATGCGATGGTCATCGGTTCGATTCCGATAGCCGGCTTTGTCTATTTGTTCTTTTTTTTTTTTTTCATATTTTATTTTTATATATTACATAATTAATCATAATTAATAAGGCCTCCTTGAAGGAATATTGAAAAGATTTCTTACCCCTTCTCCAAGGAAAGAATCACTGATCCATTATGGCGTAAGAACTTCCAACTATGAATAAAAAATGGATTGGAGCAATTAGATCTCTACCAAACAAATCAGAAAAAGTATATCTAACTTCTTATATATACAAAATTGGATATTGATTGATACAATTCCTCTCATTCTTCTTTAGTAATACATCAATACATCAGTAGATTTAGCTTCGTTTATGGTTTAGTTCAGTCTTAATTTAGGTTT